AATAAGATGCCTGAATAAAGGATTATTTTGATAGAATAAATCATGTAAAAATTACTCTTATTGTAAATCTAAGAATTAAACTTACCTTTAAATATCAAAAATTTATGTGCAACATACACCTAATTACAAAAAGATAAGCTAACTAAGCTATTAGGTTCATACCCTAACTATAGAAGTAAAATCTTCTTCTTTTTAATAACTAAAAATTTCAATATACTATTATTTCTTTACATAACAATTATAGGTACAGCTATATCATTATCAGCTAACAATTGATTAATTATTTGGACAGGTTTAGAAATTTCAGTTATATCTATAATGCCAATAATTTCCAATAAAAATTTTTTATCATCAGAAGCATCAGTTAAATATTTTGTAATTCAAAGAATTAGTTCATCAATAATAATATTGGGGGTATTATTATTGTTAATTAATTCAAAAATTGAATATCAAATAATTCTAACTAGATCTATGATATTGAAAATAGGAATTGCTCCGTTTCACAATTGAATTCTCGAAATAATTGAAAGAGTAGAACTAACAATTATATTTTTTCTACTAACATTTATAAAAATTGCTCCATTAAATATAATTAGATACCTAATATTCAAAAATAATCTATTCATCCTAATCTCCCTTTTAGTTGGGTCTATATTTGGATTAAACCAAACATCCTTACGAAAGGTAATATGCTATTCTTCAATCTTCAACTTAAGCTTCATTCTAGCTTCAATTTCAACTAATTCAATTTGATGGCTATATATAATAGTTTACTCAATAATATTACTCATAATTTTATTTCTCATAAATAAAATAAAAATCAATTACATCAACCAGTTATCTCTTAATGAAAACAAAATAAACTTAAAAATAAACATTTGATTAGCTATGTTAAGAATGGGGGGTATACCACCTATAATAGGGTTTATACTTAAACTAATAATTATTCAAATAATATTAACCAACAAAGAATTTCTAATCAGTATCGTTATAATTTTGTCTTCAACACTAGTTATATTTTACTATTTACGTATATCATTCCTTTCAATCTTATTTTCTTCATCCACAATTAAATGAAAGATATTAAGAACTATAAAAAGATCAAGTTGAATTATTATGGTAAATATTTCTTTGATACCTTTAATCTTAACACTTAAAACTTAAGATTTTAAGTTAAACAAACTATTAACCTTCAAAGTTGAATTTACCTAATAATTAAGTAAATCTTAAGTTTTAGGTAATTCAACCATCTTTAAATTTGCAATTTAAAATTTTTAACAATAAAATATAAAACCTTTTTTATTAAGGGAATTTTAATTCATAAATAAATTTACAGTTTATCTCTTTTATTCAGACACCTTAATGATTAAATGATTATTTTCCACTAATCATAAGGACATTGGAACTATATATTTTATATTTGGTATATGATCTGGAATAGTTGGAATAATATTAAGAATAATTATTCGAATCGAATTAGGACAACCAGGTTCATTTATTAACAACGATCAAGTATATAATGTAGTTGTTACTTCACATGCTTTCATTATAATTTTTTTCATAGTTATACCTGTTATAATTGGAGGATTTGGAAATTGACTTCTACCTTTAATAATTGCTGCACCAGACATAGCATTCCCTCGTCTAAATAATATAAGATTTTGACTTCTACCTCCATCTATCACTTTACTTATAATAAGGTCAATAGTAGAAATAGGAGCCGGGACAGGATGAACCGTATATCCTCCCCTATCTTCTAATATCTCTCACTCTGGGGCTAGAGTAGATCTTGCAATCTTTTCGCTTCATTTAGCAGGAATTTCATCCATTCTAGGGGCTATTAACTTTATTACAACCGTAATAAATATACGTTCCCCAGGAATAAAGCTAGATCAAACACCACTATTTGTATGATCAGTTTTAATTACCGCAATTCTTCTTCTATTGTCACTTCCAGTATTAGCTGGAGCTATTACTATATTATTAACAGATCGAAATTTTAATACTTCTTTCTTTGACCCCTCAGGTGGTGGAGATCCAATCTTATACCAACACTTGTTTTGATTTTTTGGACACCCAGAAGTATACATTTTAATTCTACCTGGGTTTGGATTAATTTCTCACATTATCATGCAGGAAAGAGGGAAAAATGAATCATTTGGGTATATCGGAATAATTTACGCTATAATATCAATTGGGATTTTAGGATTCGTAGTTTGAGCCCACCATATATTTACAGTAGGAATAGACGTTGATACACGAGCTTACTTTACATCGGCTACTATAATTATTGCTGTACCAACCGGTATTAAAGTGTTTAGCTGATTAGCAACAATACATGGAGTAACTTTAAAAATATCAATTTCAATAATATGATCTGCTGGATTTGTATTTTTATTCACTATCGGAGGTTTAACAGGAATCGTCCTATCAAATTCCTCAATTGATATTGTTTTACATGACACATATTATGTAGTCGCTCATTTTCATTATGTTCTATCTATAGGAGCAGTATTTGCGATTATAGCAGGGTTTATTCACTGATACCCACTACTCTCTGGTACAACCATAAATTCTAAGTGACTTAAAATTCAATTTTCAAGATTATTTGTAGGTGTAAATTTAACATTTTTCCCTCAGCATTTTTTAGGATTAAGAGGTATACCTCGACGATACTCTGATTACCCAGACACATACACTACCTGAAATACTTTATCTTCAATTGGAAGGCTAATCTCAATGATTAGAGTATTTATATTAATTTTCATAATCTGAGAAAGATTGATTTCTAAACGTATTCCAATCTTCAAAACTTATAACTATTCTTCTATTGAATGGATACAATCTACTCCACCAAATGAACATTCTTATAACGAATTACCTATTATAACAAGCTAGTCTAATATGGCAGAAACCGTTATGCAGTGAATTTAAGATTCATTTATAAATAATTATATTTTATTGGAAATTAAGTCATGAATTTATATAATATTCCAAGATCCATCTAGACCTATAATAGAACAACTAATCATATTTCATGATCATGCAATAATGATTATTATAATAATTACAATTACCGTAGGATATATTATACTAACGTTGATGTTAACAAAATTTAATAACCGATTTTTATTAGAAAGACAGCTAATTGAATTAATCTGAACACTAACTCCAGCGCTGATACTTGTTTTTATTGCTATACCCTCATTACGAATTTTATATATAATTGAAGAAACAAAAACTCCCATAGTAACCGTGAAAGCTATTGGACATCAATGATATTGATCCTATGAATACTCGGATTTTAAATCAATCGAATTTGACTCATATATAAAACCTTTAAGTCAACTAGAAACCCATGAATTTCGACTATTAGACACAGATAACCGAATAGTGTTACCATTTAGCACTCAAATTCGTATCCTAGTCACATCCTCAGATGTTATCCACTCATGAACAATCCCGTCCTTAGGAATTAAAATTGACGCATCTCCTGGACGAATTAACCAAGGAAACATTTTAATCTCGCGACCAGGGTTATTTTTTGGGCAATGTTCAGAAATTTGTGGATCTAACCATAGATTTATACCTATTGTTATAGAATCCACTAACTTTAAATCTTTCTTAAACTGAGTAAAAAATAACTCATTAGATAACTTAAATGCAAGTGTTGGTCTCTTAAACCAAATTATAGTAATAAAAAGCGAATACTTCTAATGAGAGAGTTTAGTTTAAAAAACATTAATTCGTCAAATTAAAATTATTTCGATTGAAGTAACTCTTTATACCACAAATAGCTCCTATTTGATGACTTACACTAAGAATTTTATTTAATATTAATATAATAATTACCATTTCAACAATATACTTTTATAAAAATATTTACATAAAAAAGCACTTGACTTTTAAAGATAAAAATTTAAATTGAAAATGATAACAAATTTATTCTCAACATTTGACCCATGCACAGGGTCTATATCCCTAAACTGAATTAGAATTATATCAACTATGATTATTTTGCCACTAAAATTTTGAAGATTGCCAAATAAACAAATAATCCTTCTTAATAAAACAATTTATATTTTAAATAAAGAAATCAAGATACTTATAAAATATAAAGGAACAAGACTTATACTAATCACCATCTTCTTGTTAATTCTAATTAACAATATTATAGGACTTGTACCTTACATTTTCACTTCATCGTCACATTTAATTTACTCATTAACTTTAGCTCTACCTATATGGTCAGGTATAATATTATACGGATGAATGAATAAAACAAACAAAATATTTACCCATATAGTTCCAACAGGAACACCTAAAATATTAATACCTTTTATAGTAGTAATTGAAACAATCAGTAACCTAATTCGACCAGGCTCGCTAGCTGTTCGACTAACAGCTAATATAATTGCTGGCCATTTACTTATATCTCTTTTAGGAAGAAATTGCTCAAGAAATACAATAATTTTATTAGCATCTATAGTTATTTTTGTTACTCTGATAATATTCGAAACAGCTGTAGCAATAATCCAAGCTTACGTATTCATAACATTAAGAACTTTATACTCTAGAGAAATTTAAATGAAAAACCACCCATTTCACTTAGTAGACAATAGCCCTTGACCTATTTCAGGCTCATTAGGGCTAATAACAACAACATCAGGTATAATTATATGATTCCATAAAAACGATTTTATGTTAATATTAATTGGTGTATTAATTATTATGCTTACAATAATTCAATGATGACGAGATGTAACTCGAGAGTCAACTTTCCAAGGAATACATACAAATAAAGTTTCTTTAAGAATAAAAATTGGAATAATTATATTTATTACATCTGAAATTTTGTTTTTCTCATCATTTTTCTGAACATTCATACATAGAAGACTATCACCAAATGTAGAAATCGGAATAACGTGACCACCTTCAGGGATTAAAGTTTTTAACCCAATAAATATTCCCATACTTAACACTATAATTTTACTCTCATCTGGAATATCAATGACATGAGCACACAACGCAATTATCAATAAAAATTACTCTCAACTTATACAAAGAATAGCTATCACAATTATTTTGGGATTATACTTCTCGTCACTACAATTTTATGAGTATTTTGAGTCACCTTTTTCTATCTCAGATTCAATCTATGGGTCAACATTTTTCATAAGAACCGGATTTCATGGTATTCATGTAATTATTGGTACAGTATTTATTATTGTATCAACTTTTCGTATTAACATACTACATATATCTAACGAACACCACATCGGATTTGAAGCATCAGCATGATATTGGCATTTTGTAGATGTTGTATGACTATTCTTATATATACTAATTTACTGATGGGGTAGATAAATTTACTTAGTATAATCAGTATAATTAGCTTCCAACTAAAAAGTTCATAAATATGAAGTAAGTAATCAATATAACTCTTATATACATATTCATAATCATATTGATTACAACCAGACTTACTTTATTTATCCTATTAATCAGAAAAAAAATAATTACTGATAAACAGAAAGCAAGGCCATTTGAATGCGGGTTTAACCCAATATCTAATAAACGTTTACCATTTTCTATCCACTTTTTTTTAATCGCCGTATTATTCTTAATTTTTGATATTGAGATCATTATTATTTTACCTATAATTTTCTCATTAAAATATGTAATATTAAAACTATGAATACTATCGTCATACACAGTAATTATCACACTTCTAGTAGGTTTATACAATGAATGGTTCCAAGGAATATTAAAATGAACTAACTAGGATTGTAGTTAAAAATAACATTTAATTTGCAATTAAAAAGTACTAAACAGTCAATCTTTAACATAGAAGTAAAATATTACATTTAGTTTCGACCTAAAATTAAAGATTGTATCTTCATGTTTTAATTGAAGCCAAAATATAGAGGCATTTTATTGTTAATAAAAATAATGAATTCAATTCCAATTAAAAGAGGGAAAGAATAAAAATAGCTTCTAACTAATTTTTAAAGCGGTTAAACTCCGTTTACCTCTTTATTATTCATATAGTTTAATTTTAAAACATTTTATTTTCAATAAAAAAAAAGTCTTATAAACTTACGAATTATTACAAGAATCTAATCACATTAATATCTTCAATATTATACTCTTACTTAAGCTATTGCAATTAAAATATCAAAATAAATCATAAAAAATAAGTAAATAAAGAAACTCTAAAAGAAAAGTATATAAAATTCTGTATATAGTTAGAAAAATAAATTAAAAAATAAGAAATACCATATCCACCATAATATTCACCTCAAAAAGAAATAGAGTCTAAAAACCAAGAACTATTATATATAACACTGTATAAATAAAATAAATGACTATTTATAAACCACATGAACCTATTAAAGTAATAATAATTTAAATTAAATAGATAACCAAAATTGAAGATTTCTAAACCAAAAAAAAACCCTAATAAAACAAATATAAAACTTATGATCTTAATATAAAATGGAAGAAACAAAAATATCATATCACAATTTATTATCCAAATAAAAAAACAACCAAAAGAAACAGAAAAAATAGAAAGTAATGAAACACTTAATTTTATATAATCCAAATTATCTTGAAAACATATTAGTCTAATAAAATTTAAAGTATAAAATATACTATAATAAAACAAACGAAAAGAATAACAACAAGTTAAACCTAACCTTAAATAAATCAAACCATAAAAAATAAAATTTAACCCATTAAAAACAGATATTTCTACAAAAAAATCCTTAGAATAAAAACCTGATAAAAATGGAATCCCGCATAAAGCTATTCTTGAAATATTAAAACAAACTGAAGTAACAGGTATAAATAAGCATAAAGAACCTATTATACGGATATCTTGATTATCATACATATAATAGATATAAATTCCAGAACATAAAAATAATATAGACTTAAACATAGCATGAGTTAACAAATGAAAATATCCTAAATCAAGTATACCTAAATATAAAGAAGTCATTATTAAACCTAACTGACTTAGAGTAGATAAAGCAATAATTTTTTTTAAATCATATTCATAATTTGCACAAAAAGAAGAAAAAATTAATGTAAATAACCTCAAGTATAAAAGAAAATTCCTTAAAATAAAAAGATTGCTAAAAAAACGAAATAATAAATAAACACCTGCAGTAACTAACGTGGATGAATGGACAAGAGCTGAAACAGGGGTAGGTGCAGCCATAGCTGCTGGAAGTCAACACGAAAAAGGAATCTGAGCTCTTTTAGTAAAACAGGAAAAAGATAAAATAATAAATAAATTAAAAGTTATATAACCATTATAAAAAATAAAATGTCAACCTCCGTAACTAAATATTCATCTCAACGAAATTAAAAGACCAATATCACCTAAACGGTTAGTTATACAAGTAATTAAACCAGATAAATAACTCATTATAGATCTGTAATAAATTACCAAACAATAAGAAACTAACCCTAAACCATCCCAACCTACTAAAATACTTAACAAATTTGGACTAATAATTATCAAAAGTATACTTGTAATAAAAATAACTACTAAATATAAAAATCGTATAGAGGAGTATCTTCTATAACCTATATACTGACACCTATATAAAATTACTATTGAAGAAATAAATAACACCACTGAACAAAAAATTAAACTTACTCAATCAAAAAATAATACATAATATAAAGAAACTGAATTTAAAGAAAACAACTTAACCTCCAAAAAAAGATAAAAATCAAAACAAAAAAAATAAACCCCAAAATATAACATAAAAATAGAAAAAATAAAAAACATATAAAAATAAATAACATAATAATTTATATTAAACATAAACCTAAGGCTATAATTAAATTTAGCATCAAAGATCCCACAAATCTTTATTTTAAATAAAATACTTAGATTAAAAAAATAAATCAATAATTAAAATAACATAAATAATAGGAACCATATGTAATAAGCATAAAAAATATTCACGTAAAGTTACAAAAGAAAAACAATACGAATTATGAAAAATACCATGATTAGAATAACCAAATAAATAAAAACTAAAAAGAGCTCTAATAAAAGAAATTATAATAAAATAAAACCTTGAACCAATCCAAAACATTATTATTCTAATAATGATATAAACCTCTCTTAAAAAATTTAATCTAGGGGGGCAACTTATATTAAAAGAACAAAAAATAAACCAAAAAAAAGAAACTCTAGGCATAAAAGTGATCAAACCTTTATTTAAGAAGAACCTTCGTCTAATAAAACGCTCATAACTAATATTTGACAAGCAAAATAAAGCTGAAGAACAAAGACCATGAGCAATTATTATAAAATAAGAACCTACAAGACCAGTTTTAGTTATTGTTAATATACCTATTAAAGATAAACCTATATGAGCAACTGATGAATAAGCAATTAAACACTTAATATCACCTTGAATTAAACAAATTAATCTTACCAATAAAGAGCCAAATAAAGATAAAGAATATCACAAGTATGAATACTTATTAAAAATGTATTCATACATAAACATAAAGCGGATAATTCCGTAACCTCCAATCTTTAACAAAATACCTGCTAAAACTATAGAACCAAAAATAGGAGAGTAGACATGAGCCTTTGGAAGTCAAAAATGAAACATAAACAGAGGTAACTTTACTATAAAAGCAAACACAGAAACTAAATGAATAAAAAATCTAAGACTGAAACCATAAAAATAGTCAAAAAACAAACTACCGTAAATACAATATACATAAATTAAAAATAAAAATAAAGGCAAAGAAGCAAATAAAGTATAAAAAAAAAGGTATAAACCTGAAATAAGACGATCAGGTTGATACCCTCAGCCTATAATAATAATAAACAAAGGTACTAACCTAAACTCAAAAAACATATATATAAACAAATAATTTAAAAAACAAAAAACTAAATATAAAAAAAAAGACAAGCAATAATTTACAAAAATTAAATAAGAAAAATTTAAATTTAAAGAAAAACTCATACAACATAAATATATCAAACAAGTAATATAAAACGTTAAAACAATTAATCAATAAGAAAAACAATCCAAACCAAAAAAATACCTTAAATTACAAAAAAAAAATTCAAAGTTTTTTATAAAAAGAAAAATTACAATAATATAAAATCTATACTGAATAATAACCACACAATTTAAACAAATTAAAGGGATCATAAAAACTATATAAAAAATAATTCTTACCATAACATTAAAGAATTTAAATAGTCATTTCCATGACTACGAATTATTGAAACTAAAACTGATAGCCCTAAAGCACCCTCACATACAAAAAAAGTTATAACCAAAATATACAAATAAAATGAATAATCATACATTAAACAATAACCAAAAATTAAAAAAAGAAGATAAAGAACAATAAATTCCAAACTTATTAAACACAACAAAATATGTTTACGAATAAAAATAAAACAAAATAAACCTATAATCATTAAATAAACCAAAACCAAAATCATTAGTAATTCATATTAATAATTTAATTAAAATATTAGTTTTGTAAACTATTTATGGGTAAATATCCCTTAATATGTCATCAAGATCAAAATTTGACATCGTAAATCTCCAAAATTTAAATTTTAATAAACTACTTGATGAAATAAAAATAACAATTTTTAAATTTATAATAATTACATCTACATTAACATTAATTATCAAAACCCCCATATCAATAGGAATTTCTCTTTTAATTCAAACTATAATAATAATTATAATTATAAATAAGATAATAACATCTTCATGATTTATTATAATTACATTTTTAATAATAATTGGAGGATTATTAATCCTTTTCACTTATATAAGAAGAATTGCATCAAACGAAAAATTCAAATTGAACTTAAAATCATTATTTTTAATTTTAATTATTATTGCAATATTTGATGAAATAATAATTGAAGAACAAATTATTGAAAAACAAGAATTAATTGAAGAAAAAATAGAAAAAATTTCTTTGAGAAAAATATACAGAAAAACTATAATATTAACTATAATAATAGTACTTTACTTGCTATTATCAATAATCGCAATTGCAAAAATTGTTAAACATCATGAAGGCCCACTTCGATCTAAAAATTATGAATAAATCTTTACGAAAAAGAAATCAATTAATTAAAATTATTAATAATTCGCTTATTGATTTACCTGCACCAATTAACTTATCTGCATGATGAAATTTTGGGTCACTATTAGGACTATGCTTAACAATTCAAATTATTTCAGGAATTCTTCTTTCCATACATTATACCTCAAATATCGAAATAGCATTTGATAGAATTAGGCATATTTCACGAGATGTAAATTATGGTTGAATAATACGAACTATACATTCAAACGGAGCATCTTTATTTTTTATTTGCTTATATATGCATACAGGGCGTGGAATCTATTATGGTTCTTATAAAATAAAAAGAACATGAATTATAGGGTTACTAATATTACTATCAACTATAGCAACAGCTTTTTTAGGTTACGTACTACCATGAGGACAAATATCTTTCTGAGGTGCTACAGTAATCACAAATCTTCTTTCTGCAATTCCTTATATTGGAGATATACTAGTTAAATGAATTTGAGGAGGATTCGCCGTTGATAATGCAACATTATCACGATTTTTTAGATTACATTTTATACTACCTTTCTTAATTTCAGCTATAACAATTATTCATTTAATATTTCTTCACGAAACAGGATCTAATAATCCAATTGGAATCAACTCAAACGTTGACAAAATTCCATTCCACCCATATTTCTCAATTAAAGATATTATAGGGTTTATAATAGTAATTACTATTTTAGTATCTATAAACCTAATAGAACCGTACATACTAGCTGACCCAGATAACTTTACTCCAGCTAATCCTATAATTACTCCAATCCACATTCAACCTGAATGATATTTTTTATTTGCATATGCAATTTTACGATCAGTACCTAACAAATTAGGAGGGGTACTAGCATTATTCATTTCAATTTTAATTTTAATTATTCTTCCTTTTAGAATAAAAATAAAATTTAAAGGAATCGAATTTTATCCTATTAGACAAATTAATTTTTGACTATACATTTCCGTAATAATCATATTAACATGAATCGGGGCACGTCCAGTAGAATTACCATACACTAATACAGGATTTATTTTAACATTACTATATTTTTCATATTTCATTTTAGACCCAATTTTAACTAAAATATGAGATAATTTAACTAAATAGTCATTTAGCTTATATTAAAGCATATATTTTGAAAATATAAGAAAGACATACAATTTAATGACTTCACAAAAAAAAATGATAAAAAATTGACACCTTCAAAAGACAGAAAAAAAAAACATAATTTAAACTAACAGGTAAATAACATTTCCAAGACAAAAATATTAGCTTATCATAACGATAACGTGGAAAAGAAGAACGAACCCAAATAAAAAAATAACATATAAAAACCAACTTGACAAAAAAAAAAATAGAAATATAATCCCCCCCTAAAAAAAGCATAACAGTAATTAAACAAATAAAAATAATTCTTGAATATTCAGAAATAAACAAATAAGCAAAACCACCTGAACCATACTCAACATTAAACCCAGAAACTAGCTCTCTCTCACCCTCAGAAAAATCAAAAGGAGAACGATTAGTCTCAGCTATACAACAAGAAAGTCAACAAAAAAACAAAGGTAAAGAAATAAAGCTAAATCATAAATAATACTGATATAATAATAAATCATAAAAAGTATATCTATCAATTATTAAAAAATAACAAAGTAAAATTAAAGATAAAGTAACTTCATAAGAAATAGATTGAGAAATTCTACGTACACAGCCTAAAACAGAGTATATTCTATTTGATGATCAACCACAAATCATTAAAGAATATACTCTTAACCTAGAACAACTTAAAAAAAACAATAATCCAAACCTAAACTCAACACAATTAATATAAAATGGAAAAAGAATTCAAATAAATAAAGACTGAATTAACCTAAACAAGGGGCAAAAATAATAAATTAAAATATTAGAATTTAAAGGCCAAGGAGATTCTTTTAAAAATAACTTTAACCCATCTCTGAATGGTTGGAAAAGCCCATAATAACCAACCTTGTTAGGGCCTAACCGCAACTGACAGTAACTTAAAACTTTACGCTCTAATAGAGTAAAAAATCCAACAGATAACAATACCATAACTATAAGAATAAAAAAAGTTAAAATAAAAATTATTGAATATAACTTTAATTATATATTTAAATTCTAAATTTAATGCATTAATCCATTCTGCCAAATCAACATTATAGGCAAAACAATTATAAACATTGTATTAAATGGTCCTTTCGTACTAATTTAATATAAAATTTTTAAGATAGAAACCAACCTGGCTTACACCGGTCTGAACTCAAATCATGTAAGAATTTAAAAGTCGAACAGACTTAGAAAATTAAAAACTACCCCAAAATCTAATCTTAATTCAACATCGAGGTCGCAAACTTCAATATAAATAAGAACTCCCCATTGAAATTACGCTGTTATCCCTAAGGTAGCTATTTCTTATAATCGAATAACTATCAGATCAACTCCTTCATAAATTAATGAACAAAAAAAATAAAGTTAAAATTTATTCTCCGCCCCAGAAAAAATTATAAATTCATTAAAATAACTAACATAATCTAAAATATATTTAAATACAAAACTAAAATTAAACCTCTATAGGGTCTTATCGTCCCTAAAAATTAATTAAGCTTTTTAACCTAAAAATAAAATTTTAATAATAAAATAAATAAAACAAGTATTTCATATATTCATTCATTCCAGTTCACAATTAATGAACTAATTATTATGCTACCTTTGTACAGTCAATATACTGCAGCTATTTAAAATAAATCATTGAGCAGAATTTACTTTTAATATTAAACTAAAAGAAATGTTTTTGTTAAACAGTTGAATACTAATATTTGTCGAATTCATAATAAATTAACTATAAATTATACTAATTAAATCAATATTAATTAAACATATAAATTTAATAAAAAAATTTAATAAAAAATTAAATAATAAGAAATCTTAAACAAAAAATTTTCAATTTAATACAAACTTTAATTTAAAATACTAAAAATATAAAAAAATAACCTAAAAAAAATTTTAATTAAAAATAGAGCTTATCCCCCATATATATAAGATTTTAAACAAAATCTATAATTTAATTAAATCTTAAATAACCAGATATAATAAAAAACGAATAACTTTTAACTACCAATAAAAAATTATTAAAGTTTATAAAACAACTATTAAAAATTTTAAATAAATCATCTTAATTCGGGAAAAAAAAATAAATTTTATATTTAAAATTACCCTGATACAAAAGGTACTAAAAATTATTCCTCTATAATTTAAATTAAACTTATCAGTTAAAACTAAACAAATAATTTCTTTTAAAATACTAAAATAAACTAAACTAAAAAAAAAAAAAAAAAAAAAAAAAAAAAATATCATAAAACTCAAAACGAATTAATGTTTTTAATCTTCTTATTAATGTAAGTAATAAACTTTTATAAGCTACATCTTGATTTATCCAACCTCACCTTCCGGTAAAATTACTTTGTTACGACTTATCCTATAATTAGGAGTGACGGGCGATATGTACATGACTTAAAACTAGATTCAAATTAATAAAGTAATTAAAATTACTGTTAAATCCTAATAATATTACTATAAATAAATAATTATATAATTTATAAATAAAACTAAAGTAACCCAAACTATCCGTAATAAAAACTGCACCTTGACCTAAAATAATTTTTAGAAAATAAAGAAAATATCCTTTATAAAACATTCTATTACATAGAGATATACAAATAATTAAAAGGTAAAACATATCGTGGTTTATCGATTAAAGATCAGATTCCTCTAAAAAGATATAAATCACCGCCAAATTCTTTGAGTTTCATAGTAAATAACTACTAATGTCCTGTTTAAATAAGCCAAAAATAATAGGGTATCTAATCCTAGTTTAATAATATGGTTTACAAATAATTTTGTAGCAGATTATATCTTTAAAAACAAATTCCACCTAAATTTTAATATAAACAAATCTAATTCAACTAAAATAATTTTTTACCTAAATTATTAACACAAATAAATTGTATAACCGCGAATGCTGGCACAAAATTAATCTATTTTTATAAAATATCTTATATAAAATTTTTTACCTAATAAATACTTATTACTGATACTAACTTAAAATTTATATAATTTTACATGTAACTATTCATAAAAGCTAACAAATTAGCTAGAATCAAACTAATTCAGATTAGCTAAATAGTGACCGGCCCTAAGACGCTCAACAATAATAATCTTATATAAATAATTAAATATAGCTGATATTTTATACTAATTAATCGGGGGAATTAATAGATTTAAATAACTTAAACGCTATAAATAATAATTATATTTATGTTGGTAGAATATTAAATCGGCCCTAAACGCTCATTAATAATAATATTATATAAATAATTAAATATAGATGATATTTATACTAATCAATCAGTTGAATTAATAGATTTAAACAACTTAAGCTATATGTATAATTATTTATATTTATTGAATATATTTTATTACATAATTTAATTATATAATAAATATATATTTATTATTAATTTATCCTTATATTAATAGTTAATACTGAATTATAATAAATATGTATATATTATTAAATAATCATATATTAATTACTAAAATTTTTATAATAATATTTATATTTTTAACATTGATTCTTTATTCTATCTAGAATAATTGATCTTCCTTTTTTTTTTTTTTCACAAAAAAAGGAAGATCCTTATTAGGCTATTATAATAATATATTTATATAAATATTAATTATTTATTTATATTAAAATTTATTTGATTATAATTCTTTTTATTAATAATTATATATTATATGTTAATTAATATATTTATTATATAATAATTATTTATTATAATATAAATATATTACTATAATATAATAATTAAATATATTATAATAATATAAATCTATCCTCTATAGAGAGGATAGATTCAATATTAAAGTATATATATATTAATTAATAATTATTTATTATATAATAAATCATTTATTATATAATAATATTTTAGATTATAAATATTAATATTTAATAATTAATTATTATATAATAAATTATTATAAATAAAATAACTATAGTTTTTAACTTAAATACTTGTTTCTTGAAGCTTACGCTGGTAACTTAAAATTTTTTAAAAATTTTCTTTTTTTTTTATTTAAGGCCAATCTCGCTTTTTTTCAATTAAATAATAATAAAAAAATAATTAAA